TAAACCCAGGTATTGTAGACATTCCCTCAGTTCCATCCAGGGGCATTTTTTATTTCCCATTTATTGAAAAAATCCCATTCCATTATTGGTTCATTCTTCATCAATTCGTATAAATTGATCTAGCAATGATGGAATTTCTATTCTGTTTACAGAATCACATGAAATTTTACCCAACTCCCTAGATAACATGGTAATGTATAAAATACATATGAACGGAGGAATAAAATGAAGCGAATTTTCTACTCAAATTGAACCTGGCATTAGAACTTGCAACAGGTACAAAAATGATAAAACATTCCTGGAAACAAAATTCTGCCACTTAAACTTAATGGAGTTTTGTATAGGATAGCAAAACAAAAGCGATTCCATTTTTACCATTATTATGATATTACATATTCCAATCCGATTCGATATCTGTGTAAAAATTTCTGTTGTGTGTTTACATATACTCATAATTGTCGTTATAATTGAGAAGGATTTTTATTGAGAAGAATCCATTTAGTTATGTATCAATTTTGATTTTCTTGTCTCATTAAGGAAATACAATTTGAGATTCAAATCCAAGAATCCTTCATGAATTCACAGTCAACAAACAGTTAATGGTTCCAATTTGTCCGAAATTTTGTTTTTTGTTACTGAAAATCCGCATTCCATTTTTAAATAAAAAAGAGTTTTTAGGTATTGGGTGTTTTGAAATACTATCCAATCAGGATGGATCCAATCCAATCAAAAAGGGGGATTTCCTTTATTTAGTATTTAGGAAGGGGATTAGGATTCACGATAACAAGTACAATAAAAAAAGGTGGGGAGCATTTTCAGCTATTTTGTATACCTTTTTGGCGGCATGGCCGAGCGGTAAGGCGGGGGACTGCAAATCCTTTTTCCCCAGTTCAAATCCGGGTGTCGCCTGATCAACAAAAGACTCGAAATCCCCCATTCTGTTATGCTGATATAATTCGCCGAATTATTCACCACTAGACGCATAGAAAAATATGGATACTTGCTTTATTCTAAGCATCTGGGGGTTCGCTAAACTTTATCTCGAAACCCTAAAGTAAATAGTAAATCATTGATTCCAAGAAAGATTATAGGTATTAGTTAGTGGAAGAGATATCAAGACTTACGATTCCCTTTACTAATGTAGTGTTTATTGACTGGGTCTTGAATTAGATTGGATGGATAATTTTTTTGATAGAAAAAGTGCAAAAAGAAAGAATTTCTTTTCAGTAATCCCTAGTTAAGAATGTAATAGACCGTCTCCCGACTATCTCTGTGAAACAATCGGTCGATGGTAAGGATTCGATCAAATGGGAAATACAGGTACGTAATAGATGGTAATTTATCTTGATTCTATATTTTTATGCCCTTAGTTTCTTTTTATTTATGAAAGGCAACAAAAGAAAGAATAAGTCTTATTATTACTACAGGCTCTATAGTAACAAAAACCCCCTTGCCCCGATATTTCCAAGGATGTCACTACATATTTTGCTTGTACTTAATCTTTGCCGATTCTACTAGAAATCATATAGGAACTTGTTATAAGTGGATTTATTGGATTGGTTCATCAATAATAATGTTGGAGCAGAATCCCCCTTTGACTCTGTGCTATGGATTCCACTATTATTAGTGAGCACTAATGGAATAACCTTTTCATATTCAGAGAAATTGGAGACATAATTCACATGGATATAGTAAGTATCGCTTGGGCTGCTTTAATGGCAGTCTTTACATTTTCCCTTTCACTCGTAGTATGGGGGAGAAATGGACTCTAGAAGTACTACTAATTGAGTTGAGGAATCAAACTGTATCAATTGTTTTATAAATCGTTCCGCAAAACGTTATTTAAATCAAATTGAAATTCAATAAAAATATTGTTATTTCGAAATTCCATTGGACTCGAATGGAGTCATGTATTAAATGTATTATATGAATAATTCCCTTACCTTTCAATTAAACGGATATTTCAATGATTCCTATGCTCGTATTTCGAAAGTCAAATGAATGGAAAATGGATTCCAACTAAATTCTTCCTAAATTTTCTATTTCACGGACCCCTTATATTTGTATTTGTTTCCTCCTTTTCAAAAAGAAAGTCATTCCGTTATTAAGTGTAATAGTGGTTGTGCAACAAGATACTATGCATAATACGAATAAAACTTTACCTTGAACAAGTCACATATCATATTATCCACTTACCACTTGTTTTATTATTTTAAAATGGAATTTATGCTTTACCGACTCATTTCATATCATATGATTCGAGCGTTACCAGTGAGGTTTACTACTCCTTTTCGAAATCCGAAGAAATTCCCATAGATAGAACTCCTTGGATCGTCTGTCAACGGCTCAACCAATTACTTCTTAGGAATGTTAAAGATTAGTTAGTTTTCTTTTAGTAAATACCCCATACAATTTTTTCTTCATGATTTGATTCTTTTGACAGATACGGCAATTCATATACGAAATAATCCCAAATAAACGAATTAGAGCCGTGAGAGTATGAATTGCCTTTCGATTATTTCAGATTGATCGGAATCAATACAAATCAAATAGATGTAACAAAGAAATGGAATTGGGGTGCTATATGCAATATATGAAATTGATATCTACATAAAATAGATGTAGATTGATCTATACTATATTAGGTCTGTATCTTTATACAATACAGTACAACCTTAATACACTACAATAACATTAATAGATAGTATGGTAGAAAGAAGGATTCATATATTTCTTTCTGCCATACTATCAGATCTCATAAAATACTGCCGATTCTAGTCCACTCATTTAAGACGCAACATTGGAATCCTTTTCTTTTCATTTTACTTCTTCAATCATTGATAAGAACTAAGAAGTCAAGTTTCATTCAAATGAATTATTTTGACTGACCGTTTTTACGTAAATGATAAGTAAAAAAGCAGTAGGAACTAGAATGAACAGCGCAGTAGCAATAAATGCGAGAATATTTACTTCCATAATCTCATCTTTTTTTTACTTCCCAATAAATAACTCGGGATTTAATCCCATAGAGATGATAAATCTTTCGCCTATAAATTCAATGGTCATTCCATCTTGATGATATTGAATCAGTATCATGAATAACAACATCTGAGCTATTAAAGCGATTCATCGTCGAGAATTGAATAGTATAACATAGGAAGATCCTTTATCCATACCGAATCCAAAATTGGATTCCCAATCCAATCAAGAATGGCTTATTTATTATTCTTTTCCATTCTTTCTTTTCTATAACCTAACGTCTTCCTTTTACAATCATCTGATGAGATGAAGTATCATCTAACCACCTTTCCTCTTCTCTTTTCTATTGTTCACAAATCTAAACAATAATATAAGCGAAATAAAATCAAAAAGGAAGGAGTTCCGTTCTAAACTCCATTCTTTATAATGATTTCATTTTCTTGGAAGACAAAGAAGTGTGATAAAGATGAGCCCCGGTCTAAATAAAGAATTTAATATTCCACCCAATTCACTATTTTTTTAGTATTTGTTGTTCTTTCTTCAATGGACCTTTAAATAAAAAAAAATAGGAAAGAAAAAAGGATTCCCATTAATACCTAATAAAGAGGGCTGGTATCTTGTTTGATCTTTGTTTTATTAATGGACTCTTTCCTTGAATTAGTACTGTATTGGAACACATATATTAAAACAAAAGCTCGGTGTGTAGTTTGAATGGGATAGATTGTTTCAGATCCAAATTAGTAATTTAGAGTACACAAAATCGAAGTCAGAATACGCCTCCCTCCCATCAATCGGGGTTAGTTGAAGGAATGGAAATTCCCGTATTTGTTTGATGAGAAAAGAAAAAAAATAAGGATCCCCTGAGATTCTACCCCTTGTCTTGTCCCCCCTTTCACAGAAAATGGAAAGATGGGTTGATCTATTTATTGGATTCGTCGGGACTGACGGGGCTCGAACCCGCAGCTTCCGCCTTGACAGGGCGGTGCTCTGACCAATTGAACTACAATCCCAAGGAAATAAGGTGTACAGCCTACATACATATTCTTATGATTTCATTCAAACCATTTCTATTTAGTTAGAATCGCCATGTTGTAAGAGAGAAGAGGCACGAGTAATATATTGATATCCGCATGTGTAAGCACTTGAATGGGGGCGACAGGGATTACTTTACTGGTAATACTTTTGTTATTGGTAAATAGATTGATAATCAATCTTTCAATAAAATTTTTTTTCTTTATTTCTTTAGACTTTATACTTATAGATCCCGATATGAATCTAGATCTTTAGCAAGATTAGAATTTGTGGGAACAAAACAAATAAATAAAGAGATATAGCAGAAAATTGGACTCTTTTTTTTTATTCTTTTGTACCAGGCATTTCTGAAAGACAAATGATTAGATTATCTCAGGATGGATCAGCGAATTAATGGGCCGAGCTGGATTTGAACCAGCGTAGACGTATTGCCAACGAATTTACAGTCCGTCCCCATTAACCGCTCGGGCATCGACCCAGTAAGAATCCGCTTTAGGCTTATTGATAATCCATGATCCACTTCCTTTCGTAGTACCCTACCCCCAGGGGAAGTCGAATCCCCGCTGCCTCCTTGAAAGAGAGATGTCCTCAACCGCTAGACGATGGGGGCATACTTACCCGACCGCTATCATACTATGAGCATAGTATGAACAGTTTTTTGAAATTGTCAACATAATGGAATTGTATGACTAGATCCGAAGGATCTTTCATGATTTTATAGAAATTTTTGATTCGTCATTCATAAATCATTCATTCGAATCACATTTTATACATTCTAGTATAGTTAAACATAATATTAGACATAATATATAAATAAAAAATAGAAAAATAAGAACTCAAAATTACTAATAATAATACGAAGGATTCTTTCGGGAAGTGATTTATCCCCCAAAAAAGAGGGTTAAACTCCATTTCTCCTACTTTCATTCATTGATTCACCCATTGTTAAGATTTAAGATGAGATATGCCTATCTCACACCAAATCAGGA